TTCCTTCACCTAATTTTATTCCGGAATTCCTTTGGAAAATTTCAAAAACTTTTTCCAAAGATTAGCTTCTTCTAATTTATATGTGTATTAAACTAATTCAGCCTCATATATTTTATTACTTTATAGTTTACTTTTTCTCACACCCATTTTACATTGTCGGAACAAAAACATTGTTTCCTTTATTATGAACTAAAAAGAGTTAAAACGTCTCTTATCTTGTAACTTAGAATAAACTCTTTTCTGTAAAGAAAAAAGCTATTTATTCCTAACTTATACTAGTTTTGTTAATTTATATGAACAAAAAGAGTTAATCGGCAATATCGACAGATTACCGTGTAGTCCAAAAGGATATGAAAATAAAAAAAACTTCACTGTTCAAATTTTTTATTTTAATATCAGAATAGTGGATATAGGTCGGATTCAAGGGGTTAGGTCCACTTACTTTTGTTGATTTATAATTGATTGCTATAATAAAAAATTAGGAATATCTTGAGATTTAAGTACACAACCTATTATTGTTCATGATAAACTTAATACTATTAAGTATTAATATATTACATATAACAAACATAATAACAACTGTTCAACCCTTTTTGTTACTAGAATTATAATTCATTCTAATTAATAGAAATATAGTTTAAGTATAATTATAAATTAATAAAATTTTTCACTTTTTTATTACAAATAAAAAAAATTATATTATCCCTTCAAATATGAATGCTACCGTGGTAATTTTATGAAAAACCAAAGCCCCTTATCGGATTTGAACCGATGACTTACGCCTTACCATGGCGTTACTCTACCACTGAGTTAAAAGGGCATGATTGAATCTATTTTTCAATAGATCGCTATGTATTTAGTGTATATACATATTATATATATATAGATCTTATACGTTGTAATATCTTTTTCTCTTTTAAACCTATAGTGGTTCATTCAGAGACTCTAAATTAGAGTTATATAATTTAGTTTAGTTTTAGTTATTAGGGTATACTTTTGAGTATAAGTAAAAGGGTTCTTTTTTAATTTCAAAAATATCAATGCAAAGTACTTTTTTCAAGCCGGACCCTAATTCCCATCATAACAAAATAAATTTGATTAATATATGTACTATTAATTCAACCTAAATATAAAAGATTTCCTCGAATGATTAATAAAGTGATTATGCTTGTTCTCCAAATTCTTAGAGAAAAAATTAAAATATAATTTTTTATGGAATTATATAATATAGATTTAGACTGAACGATTGAGGAATAAAAAAAATTATATATAATTGTGACAGATCTAAAGATCTTTCAGATTGATTCATATGATTTCATTATATTGACAATTTCAAAAAACTGATCATACTATGATCATAGTATGATGGCGGTTGTGAAAGTATGCCCCCATCGTCTAGCGGTTCAGGACATCTCTCTTTCAAGGAGGCAGCGGGGATTCGACTTCCCCTGGGGGTAGGGTACTACGAAAGGAAGTTGATCGTGGATTATCACTAAGCCTGGATTGATTTTTCCCGGGTCGATGCCCGAGTGGTTAATGGGGACGGACTGTAAATTCGTTGGCAATATGTCTACGCTGGTTCAAATCCAGCTCGGCCCAATAATTCGCGGATCCACCATGAAATGATAGAACCTATGTGTTGGTCTTCAAAAATGCGCGATCTCAATAGAAAAAACGTCAAATTTTTAGATCTGGATAGTGCTATATTTTATCTTTACCAATATCACTATTTTTTTTTTTCTGACAAGTTTTGGTCTTGATAATGATCTAGATTAATATCTTAAGATCCGTAAGTCTAAAGTCTAAGGAAAAGAGGAAATAAAAAAATAACTTTTTATTTGAAAGATTAACTATCCTATTTATTTGGAAATAATGAACAGATTATTAATTATCCATGCTGGTCTTGCTAAATAACATATTGGAAAGCATTTGAGTAAAATCATACGAATACGTGTATTATACACTTTATTCTATTATTTCCTTGGGATTGTAGTTCAATTGGTCAGAGCACCGCCCTGTCAAGGCGGAAGCTACGGGTTCGAGCCCCGTCAGTCCCGATGGAGCCAAATCCACGAAAAGAAAGAATGAAAACTTTAAATAAAAATAAAGTTAAAGGTGTTTTTGATTTTATCAGGAATTTACGTTAGAATTCAGTATGGTATGGATAAAAGATCTTTACGTGTTTATGCTATTCAATTCTTGACGATGAATCAATTTGTCAGATATTCTTATTCATGATATTGATCCAATTCAATTACATCGAGTGTATATTCATCCGATTGAATTAACAGCCAAAAGATTTATCATCTCTATGGGATTAAATCCCGAGTTATTGCGAATTAAATAAAAAAATTATGGAAGTAAATATTCTCGCATTTATTGCTACTGCACTGTTCATTTTAGTCCCTACTGCTTTTTTACTTATAATATACGTAAAAACAGTAAGTCAAAGTGATTAACTTTAATTAAAACTTAAACTTGTTACTTTTTAGTTCTTATCAATGATTGCAGCGAAGAAATAAAAAAAGGGTATAAGTTTCGTGGTTTAATTATTGACCTATACCCCTCAGTATTCTATGAAAGCAGCAATCTATGAGATACTAGATAGTATGGTAGAACGTTTTTTTTACCATATTATCTAGTATTGTTATTGTACTATAACAAGTTAAGTGTTTGAAGATACAGGTTAGTTTAATATCTATCAATCGACACTATTATCTTCATATATATCAAATTTATGTTTGAGTTGATTAAAATCATTCTGAAATAATCCTAAATAAAATTTTTACCCTTCCTATTCTATTTCTTATTTTTTTTTATGAATTGTGATATCCAGTGAAAGAACGATTGAAATCAATGAAGGAATAAAAGTAAAATTTAAAATAACGTATTTGGAGAACAGAATGGTCTAAAAAAAAAGTAATCCTGTTTTATTCCCAAACTTAATTATTTGTACTTCTAGAGTCCACTTCTTCCCCATACTACGAGTGAAAGGGAAAATGTAAAGACTACCATTAAAGCAGCCCAAGCGAGACTTACTATATCCATGTGAGTTGTGTCCTCGATCTCTTTAAATTAATAATTGTTCACTAATAATAGTAGAATTTCTACCGCATAGTCAAAGGGGGGGGTTGATCAAACACTATTGATCAACGAATCCAAATACAATTAATACAGTTCTTTTTTTTATAAAATTTATAGGAAAACAGTAAGCACAAGCAAAATAAGCATAAACAGCCGTTGAAGGAGTAGAAGTAACAAAAAAGGAATGTTAAGAACATGTCATAATAATAAGACCCATTCTTTACTTTTGTGTCTTTTCATTAAGTCAAAAAACTATATTATAGAATCAAGATGGATCATTATATATGATCTATCGCTGTTTTATTTCTTTTTGATTTAAATCTTACCATCTTCGATTTTCCCTATGAACCACTTGAGTACGTATTATTATGTTCTTGAATAGAGGTTAAAGTCAAAATTTATTTTTAATTTATATATACTAAATAAAAACTAAATTGATTGCATGCCAGAGTACTTATAAAGTTTCATGAGTCTGTATACAAAGTATCTATCTTCCACCCTTTGCACAACTAACAATTGAATTTTTCCTATCCAATCTAAGACTTCGCCGGTAGACACTACATTAGTAGTCTAATGGGCTATCATACAACGTTTTTTTTTTTCACGACTCTAATCTTAAACTTTAATTGAAGGCATTTTATAGACCATGACTCCCCAGATACTTAGAATCTAGCAAGTATCCAGAGTTTTTTCCTAAACTTGCTGCGGAACATAGCAAATTATCAAAACAGAATAAGGGATTTTTATTCTTTTGGTTATCAGGCGACACCCGGATTTGAACTGGGGAAAAAGGATTTGCAGTCCCCCGCCTTACCGCTCGGCCATGCCGCCAAAACGATCTAAAATAAATGACAAAATTTCCTCTTGTGCTTTTTTATTGTATTTTGGATCCTTTTTTCTTTAATCCCTTTCTTAAAAAAAAATTAAATTATTCTTTATTCCTTCTATTGAAAAATAAATAAAGTTTTCAGTTACAAAACCAAAAAATTAGCACAAATTTGAACCGTTAACTATTGATTGGAAATTCATGAACAATTTTTAGATTTCCATCTAAAACTGTATTTTCGTTATGATTACTTAATCATATAAGTACTGATAGGGAGTTAAAGAAACGCGTATGAATTTCAATTATAAGAGCTATTAAATTATAAGAGCTATTATAGGTATATGTAAACCCCATAATTGACATTATTACACAGATATTATCTGATCAAGTATCTTATCGGGATCCCCATGTTTATATGGAATTTAAATATATGGAATTTAAATGAAATTCTCGTACTTCACTTTTTACAATTTTTCTTGAATAGCTTGAATAAAGAGAAATCTTGATAAAACATGGCCGTTGCTGTTCCGAATAAAACTGTAATATAATAAAAAAAGAGGGGCATATATGCTGTAATAATCCCTGTGCATTCTTAATAAAAAGAACCCCCTTTTTTTTTACTTATACATTTTAACAGTTACATATTCTATGAATTCGAGTAAAAAAAGATTCTCTCTTTTTTGCTCATTCTTTTTTGAACAATTGAATCCAGGAATAAGTACTAAAAAATAAATTATAGATTTTATTTTTTACGATTATTTTGTCTTTATCTCATTGAACAGATCAAATATTGAATAGAGTTACATTTAAAGTATTCTATTGGATTGGAATACGGAATATCATAATAATGGTAGAAATTCACTCAGTTTTTGTTTTGATATTATATACAAAGCACCCTAAATCTCAGTGGAATGACCCCTTTCTGTTTGTATTTGGTGCAAATTCCTATACGTAAAATTTCATGTGATTTAGTAAACAAAAAAGAAATTCCTTCATTGCTATATTGATCCAGATTATTTGATGAAAAATAAGCAAAAAGGGGGGGGGGGAGTTAAAAAATGCTTGGGAGTGGAAATGAAGAAATGTCTACAATACCCGGATTTAATGAGATACAATTTGAAGGGTTTTCTAGGTTTATTAATCGGGGCTTAACAGAAGAATTTTATAAGTTTCCAAAAATTGAAGATACCGATCAAGAACTTGAATTTCAATTATTTGTGGAAACCTATCAATTGGTAGAACCCTTAATAACGGAAAAAGACGCTCTATATGAATCACTCACATATTCTTCTGAATTATATGTATCCGCGGGATTAATTTGGAAAACCTGTAGGGATATGCAAGAACAAACTATTTTTATTGGAAACATTCCTTTAATGAATTCCCTGGGTACTTCTATAATAAATGGAATATACAGAATTGTTATCAATCAAATATTGCAAAGCCCTGGTATCTATTACCGGTCAGAATTGGACCATAATGGAATTTCAGTCTATACCGGCACCATAATATCAGATTGGGGGGGAAGATTAGAATTAGAGATTGATAGAAAAGCAAGGATATGGGCTCGTGTGAGTAGGAAACAGAAAATATCTATTCTAGTTCTATCATCGGCTATGGGCTCGAGTCTAAGAGAAACTCTCGAGAATGTTTTTTACCCTGAAATTTTCTTGTATTTTTTGAATGATAAGGAGAAAAAAATTTTTAAGTCAAAGGAAAATGCCATTTTAGAATTTTATCAACAATTTGCTTGTATAGGAGGAGATCCAGTATTTTCTGAATCCTTGTGCAAGGAATTACAAAAGAAATTTTTTCAACAAAGGTGTGAATTAGGAAGAATAGGTCGGCGAAATATGAATCGTAGACTGAATCTTGATATACCTCCGAAGAATACATTTTTGTTACCGCGAGATATATTGGCAGCCACGGATCGTTTGATTGGAATGAAGTTTGGAATGGGTATACTTGATGATATGAATCATTTGAAAAATAAACGTATTCGTTCTGTAGCGGATCTCTTACAAGATCAATTCGGATTGGCCCTGGTTCGTTTAGAAAATATGGTTAGAGGAACTATGTGTGGAGCAATTAGACATAAATTGATACCGATTCCCCAGAATTTAGTAACTTCAACTACATTAACAAGTACTTATGAATCGTTTTTCGGATTACATCCATTATCTCAAGTTTTGGATCGAACTAATCCATTGACACAAATAGTTCATGGGAGAAAGGTGAGTTTTCTGGGTCCTGGAGGATTAACCGGGCGAACTGCTAGTTTCCGGATACGAGATATCCATCCTAGTCACTATGGCCGCATTTGCCCTATTGATACGTCCGAAGGAATCAATGTTGGACTTATAGGATCCTTAGCAATTCATGCGAGGATTGGTCATTGGGGGGCTCTACAAAGCCCCTTTTATGAAATCTCTGAGAGATCAAAAAAAGTACGAATGCTTTACTTATCGCCAAATAAAGATGAATACTATATGGTATCAACAGGAAATTCTTTGGCACTGAATCGAGGGAGTCAAGAAGAACAGATTGTTCCGGCGCGATACCGTCAAGAATTCCTCACTATTGAGTGGGAGCAAGTTCATTTTCGAAGTATTTTTACACTCCAATATTTTTCTCTTGGAGCTTCCCTAATTCCCTTTATCGAACACAATGATGCGAATCGTGCGTTAATGAGTTCTAATATGCAACGTCAAGCAGTTCCGCTTTCTCGATCGGAAAAGTGCATTGTTGGAACTGGATTAGAAGGCCAAGTGGCTCTCGATTCCGGGGTTCCCGCTATAGCCGAAAATGAGGGAAAGATCCTGTATACCGATACTGACAAGATTATTTTGTCGGGCAATAAAAATACATTAAGTATTCCTTTAGTTACATATCAACGTTCCAACAAAAATACTTGTATGCATCAAAAACCCCAAGTTGTGCGAGGTAAATGTATTAAAAGGGGCCATATTTTAGCAGATGGTGCTGCTACAATTGGTGGCGAACTCGCTTTGGGAAAAAATCTATTAGTAGCTTATATGCCGTGGGAAGGTTACAATTCTGAGGATGCAGTACTCATTAATGAGCGTCTAGTATATGAGGAAATTTATACTTCTTTTCACATACGGCAATATGAAATTCGAACTCATGTGACAAGCCAAGGGCCTGAAAGAATCACTAAAGAAATACCGCATCTAGAGGCGCATTTACTCCGAAATTTAGATAAAAACGGGATTGTGATGTTAGGGTCTTGGGTGGAGACGGGCGATATTTTAGTAGGTAAATTAACCCCTCAGATGTCGAAAGAATCCTCGTATGCTCCAGAAGATAGATTATTACGAGCCATACTTGGTATTCAGCTATCCACTTCAAAAGAAACTTCTCTAAAACTACCTGTAGGTGGTGGTATAGGTCGAGTTATTGATGTGAGATGGATCCAGAAAAGGAGGGGTTCTAGTTATAATCCAGAAATAATTCGTGTATATATTTCACAAAAACGTGAAATAAAAGTGGGTGATAAAGTAGCTGGACGTCACGGAAATAAGGGTATAGTTTCAAAAATTTTTCCTAGACAAGATATGCCTTATTTGCAA